GTTGCCTGTAGCTTAACCTTAAAGCATTGCACTGAAAATGCTAAGATGGTTTACCTGATCAACACAAGGTCTTGGTCTTAAACCTCCTATTACCTCACCCCCTAATTATACATGCAAGCCTCCCCACAACAGTGAAAAAACCCACACAAATTCAACCACGGAGTTGGTATCAGGCATACGCCCATCACACCAAGCAACACAGCCACACCCCCACGGGCCAGCAGCAGTATCCAATATTAGGCCATAAGCATACCTTATTTTAAAGCTTGACCTAGTAAGGGGGCCCCAGGGCCGGTTAATCTCGTGCCAGCGACCGCGGTTACACGACAGACCCAAGATAATAGCACCGGCGTAAAGAACGACTAGATTGTAGTACCACATGTTAGGAAAAAGCCAGACTAGGCCGTAAAAAGCCATAAGCTTCATTAACTCACTCACCTAATATATTAAACCACTTCAACTCGTGAAAATAGGAATACAAACTAAGATTAGATACCTTACTATGCCTAACTTAACACACATGAAATCACCAACTGTTCGCCAAACAACTACGAGTTAAAACTTAAAACTTAAAAGACTTGACGGTACTTCACACCACCCTAGAGGAGCCTGTCTAATAACCGATACTCCACGATTAACCCAACCCACCCTAGCCCAACAGTCTATATACCGCCATCGCCAGCTTACCTTGTGAGAGAAACAAAGTGAACACAACAGCCACCACTAACACGATAGGTCGAGGTGTAACTAATGGGTGGGAAAAAGATGGGCTACATTTTCTAACACAGAAAACACGAATAGATCTACGAAAATAGAAACCGAAGGCGGATTTAGCAGTATGTTAAGGACAAAATGCTTAACCGAAATAAATGCAATGAAGTGCGTACACACCGCCCGTCATCCCTGTATAAACCCACTAAAACTACATAAACACAACAAACCCACCAAACAGGGCAAGTCGTAACATGGTAAGCGTACTGGAAAGTGCGCTTAGAAACAAAAAGTAGCTTACACAAAGCATTCGACTTACACTCGAACGACATTAAAATTAATCTTTTTGAGCTGAGACACAAACACTACAAATATCCTAACCCAACTAAACAAACCATTTGACAAACCAAGTAGATGTGATCGAACAGTAACCCCCCCCCCAGTACCGCAAGGGAACTAGACCAAGCAAAAAACAGCAAAGACAAACCCTTGTACCTTTTGCATCATGGCTTAGCAAGAACCAAAGGACAAGAAGAATCAAAGCCCATACCCCCGAAACCAGATGAGCTACTTCCAAGCAGCCCATAGAGCAAACCCTTCTCTGTAGCAAAAGAGTGGGAAGACTTGAAAGTAGAAGTGAAACGCCTATCGAATCTGGAGATAGCTGGCTACCCAATAAAGGAATCTAAGTTCCACTTTAGACCATTAAACATAAAAAATTATTAACTAAAGAAAATCAATAGGGGTACAGCTCTATTGAAACAGGATACAACCTGAATTTGAGAATAACCACCAACACCCTAACCAGTAGGCCCTAAAGCAGCCACCAAACAAAATATCGTTAAAGAATTAACATAAAAATTCAAAAACCTATCAAAAACTCCAAAAAAACTAAGGGTAAACCCATACTAATGGACTTAATTATGCTAAGACTAATAATAAGAAAATCTCTCTACACGCGCCTCTCCTCTAGAAACGGATTAACCACTAGCCATTAACAGACCACAATAGGCAGCCAACCAAACACATTCCCACCCTGACACACACTGTGACCCCAACACAGGTGCGTATTAAAGAAAGACTAATCATTATAAAAGGAACTCGGCAACCAAAAACCCCAACTGTTTAACAAAAACATAACCTTTAGCCAAACAAGTATTAAAGGCAACGCCTGCCCAGTGAACAATTCAACGGCCGCGGTACCCTAACCGTGCAAAGGTAGCATAATCATTTGTCTATTAACTGTAGACCTGTATGAATGGCAAAATGAGGGTTTAACTGTCTCTTATAATAAGTCTATTAAACTGATCTCCTAGTAAAAAAGCTAGAATATTCCCATAAGACCAGAAGACCCTGTGAAGCTTAAACTAAACTATTAAACCCAATAATAACTACTTTCGGTTGGGGCGACCTTGGAAATAAAAACAACTTCCAATTTATGTGATGCACCACACCCACTAGGCCCACAAGCCAATTAACGATCCAGTACTACTGATAATAGAACAAAGTTACTCCAGGGATAACAGCGCTATCTTCTTCAAGAGCCCATATCAAAAAGAAGGTTTACGACCTCGATGTTGGATCAGGACATCCTAATGGTGCAGCCGCTATTAAGGGTTCGTTTGTTCAACGATTAATGTCCTACGTGATCTGAGTTCAGACCGGAGCAATCCAGGTCGGTTTCTATCTATGATTAACTTATTCCCAGTACGAAAGGACCGGCATAAGAAAGCCAATGCTAAAAGCACGCCTTCAACACAACCACCAACCAAATTAAACCACCACCTTCCCTCTTTTTAAACCAAGACAAGGTTAATTAAGGACACAGCCCTTAATAATCACCACCCTATTAGCAAACACCATCAACTCACTAACATACATCCTCTCCATCCTCATCGCCGTCGCATTCCTCACACTACTAGAGCGAAAACTCCTAGGCTACATACAACACCGAAAAGGCCCCAACCTGGTAGGCCCATTAGGCCTACTTCAACCTATCGCAGACGGACTCAAGCTCATCACAAAAGAAGCAACAAAACCTACCCTATCATCACCAATACTATTCACCCTATCACCAATTATAGCCCTAATCCTAGCGCTCACATCATGAGCCCCAATCCCAATACCCACCCCACTCACAAACATAAACCTAGGCCTACTATTCATCATGGCAATATCCGGAATATTCACCTACACCATCCTCTGATCTGGGTGATCATCAAACTCAAAATACCCCCTTATAGGAGCAATGCGTGCCGTAGCCCAAATTATTTCATACGAGGTAACACTAGGACTAATCATTATTTCAATAGCCACCCTCTCCGGAAACTACTCCCTCACAACCTTCACAGAAACACAAGAACACCTCTGACTACTATTCACCTCCTGACCCCTAGCTATAATGTGATTCACATCAACCCTAGCAGAAACCAACCGATCTCCTTTCGACCTTACCGAAGGAGAATCCGAACTAGTCTCCGGCTTTAACGTAGAATTTTCAGCAGGCCCATTCGCACTTCTATTCCTAGCAGAATACACTAACATTCTTATAATAAATACCCTCTCAACCATAATATTCATAAACCCAGGTACAATAAACCCAGAATTATTTACAACAAACCTAATAACAAAAACAGTGCTACTCACAACAGCCTTCCTTTGGGTACGAGCCTCATACCCACGATTTCGCTATGACCAACTCATACACCTACTATGAAAACAGTACCTTCCCCTCACCCTAGCTATATGCTTATTCAACATTTCCTCCACATCCGCACTATGCGGAACCCCACCACAATGGAAGCGTGCCCGAGCAGGGACTACCTTGATAGAGTAGACACGGAGTTAAAACTCCCACTTCCCAAAAAAATAGGCCGGTAGGACCCCCCCACCCCCCTAACCTAATCCCAATTCCAGTTATAATGTCCTTGACTACATTATAGCCTTTATTTTGCTATGTATAATCATACATTAATGGCTTGCCCCATTCATATAAGTTCGTAGCCTCTGATAATTATCTATTGAGTCAATTTGACTAATGGACAGACCTGTTCTACCTCATTTTTTAACGTTCCATTCATATGTACGGGTACCTATTCTTGGTAACCATGACTATCCCGTTCCAAGTGGGGTCCCATGCATTAGCCCAGCCTGTGAAATCCTCTATCCTTCCTTCCTAGATACACAGTCCTGCGTTTCACGGACATAGATCGTAACTCCTCCCAATATGCCTTCTAAGAGGCCACTGGTTACACCTTCAAGATCATCTCAATGGCCCGGAACCATCCCTCCCTACTTGCTTTTTAAGAGGCCCTTGGTCGCACCCTTTATATTGGTACATTCACCCTCATGTTCTTATCACGTATGCCAGTTCCACCCCTGGTAGCTCTTTTTTTCTCTACCTTTCACCTGACACCTCGATGCTCGTTACCGTTCCCCTCACCGGGGTAGACATTCCCGTCCGGGTGGCGCACGATTCTTGGCCGGGCATATTCCCTATACGGATACATCCCCTAATGCTTTGTAGACATATTTTTCTCCTGCCCCGAAATTCTCCTTTAATTTTTTATTGAAAATTGCCCATCAAAAAATTTTTTTCAGCCCTACTTCAAAAAACTCAGACAACGGCGTACATAAATTCCAATAAGCCAAATACCCCCGAAATTCATCATTAATTTTAACAGCCTCTGTTTTAACAGATTCCGGGCACTCCTGCCCACATTTCGCTGTCATTTAAAACTTATCCCCCACAATAAATGAATACTCCCGAAAATCATTATAAATTATTTTATTAATAAATTTCAGGGGTAATTTTATCAATCCCGGATTTAACCTATTTTTGTAGCTCTCCGGATTCACACGCTAAAGGGGCCTCTCTAAGAGATTGAATAAATCACCTAGAATTTATAAACACCCCTGAAATTTATCATTAATTTTAACAGCCTCTGTTTTAACAGATTCCGGGCACTCTGCCCACATTTCGCTGTCATTGAACCATCTCCCATAATAAATGAACACCCCTGAAAAACATTATAAATTATTTTATTATAAATTTCGGGGGTTAATTTTATCAATCCTGAATTTAACCTATTTTTATCACCCTCCAGGTTCACATGCTAAAGGGGGCCTCTCTAAGAGATTGAATAAATCACCCAGAATTTATAAACACCCCTGAAATTTATCATTAATTTTTAATGGCTCCAACACTCCTACCCACACCCCGCTGTCCTATTTAAGACTTATCCCCCACAATAAATGAATACTCCCGAAAATCATTATAAATTATTTTATTAATAAATTTCAGGGGTAATTTTATCAATCCCGGATTTAACCTATTTTTGTAGCTCTCCGGATTCACACGCTAAAGGGGCCTCTCTAAGAGATTGAATAAATCACCTAGATTAAGGTAGCAAAACCAGGCTATGCAACAGGCTTAAAACCTAGACACAGATGTTCAAATCATCTCCTTAATATTAGAAAGCCAAGAATCGAACTTGGACCAGAAAGACCAAAACTTTCAATACTACCATATACTACTTTCTAGTAGGGTCAGCTAAACAAGCTATCGGGCCCATACCCCGAAAATGCCACTAGGCCCCTAATAATTAACCTAATATCATGACTTATAATCTCAACAAGCATCATTCTAAGCACAACCATAATTACATCAACAACACATTGACTGATGACCTGAACATGCCTAGAAATTAACACACTAGCTATAACCCCAATAATCTCCAAACCAAACCACCCCCGAGCAACAGAAGCCGCAACAAAATACTACCTCACCCAAACCATCGCCTCTACAACCATACTATTCTCAGCCACAATAAACGCCCTAAACACCTCAAACTGAGAAATACACCTCACAATAGAACCAATAACAACCATCATCACCCTAGCCCTAATAATAAAAATGGCAGCAGCACCATTCCACTTCTGACTGCCAGAGGTATCACAAGGAGCCACAACAATAACCACTTTAACAATCCTCACATGACAAAAAATCGCACCACTCACAATCCTTCTTATCACCAATAACAAAATCAACACCTCACTCATCCTATCCTGCGCCACCTTGTCAATCATCATCGGAGGCCTCGGAGGCCTCAACCAAACCCAACTACGAAAACTAATAGCATTTTCATCAATCGCCCACACAGGCTGAATTCTAGCAACACTAAAAATGGCACCGAACATCTCACTACTAACCTTTGTAATCTACGTTATAACCACAACCCCAATCTTCCTAACCATAAACATCACCACATCAACCACAATAAAAGACATTGGAACAGCTTGACCCTCTTCACCAGCTTTAATATTACTACTTTCATCAACCATCCTGTCAATAGGCGGCCTACCCCCAATAACAGGATTCATACCTAAATGACTCATCCTCAACAAAATGATCTCCACAAACATAACAATTGAAGCCACACTAATAGCATTAACCTCACTACTAAGCCTCTACGTATATATACGACTAATATACATATCATCAATAACAACCCCACCACACACCACACTCACACCAATAAAATGACGAACCACACACAAAAAACACATAATAATAACCTCAACACTAACAATGATAACCTCCCTTCTACTACCACTAACACCAAACATATAGAAACTTAAGTTATATCAAACTAGAGGCCTTCAAAGCCCCCAAAAAAGACCACTTTAGTTTCTGATAGAGCCTGCAGAAACACCACATCTCCTGCTTGCAACACAGACATTTTAATTAAACTAAAGCTCCCTAGATTAGCGGGCCTCGATCCCGCAAACAACTAATTAACAGCTAGCTGTCCAAACCGGCGGACCTTAACCTAGCTTTCTCCGTTTTTGGGCGGGGGGAAAAAACGGAGAAACCCCGGGCAGCTGCCTACTTCAGATTTGCAGTCTGACATGATCACACCTCGGGGCTTGGTAGTAAGGGTTAAACCCTATATGCAATTTTACAGACTACCGCTTAAATCAGCCATACTACCTGTGTTTATCACTCGTTGACTTTTCTCAACAAACCACAAAGATATCGGAACCCTATACCTACTGTTCGGGGCCTGATCCGGACTAATTGGGGCCTGCCTTAGCATGCTAATGCGAATAGAGCTAACACAACCCGGGTCCTTATTCGGAAGCGACCAGATCTTTAATGTCCTAGTCACAGCCCATGCATTCATCATAATCTTCTTCATAGTAATACCAATTATGATCGGCGGTTTTGGAAACTGATTAATCCCACTTATAATCGGGGCCCCAGACATAGCCTTCCCACGTATGAACAATATAAGCTTCTGACTACTTCCACCAGCACTTCTCCTGCTCCTGTCTTCCTCTTATGTAGAAGCCGGTGCTGGCACCGGCTGAACAGTCTACCCACCACTCTCGGGGAACCTGGTACACTCAGGCCCCTCAGTGGACCTGGCAATCTTCTCCCTACATCTAGCAGGAGCCTCGTCCATCCTGGGAGCAATCAACTTTATCACAACATGTGTTAACATAAAACCAAAATCCATACCAATATTTAATATCCCCTTGTTCGTTTGGTCAGTCCTAATTACAGCCATTATACTACTGTTAGCCCTACCAGTACTAGCGGCAGCAATTACCATGTTACTAACCGACCGAAACATCAACACCTCATTTTTCGACCCTTGTGGAGGCGGAGACCCGGTTTTATTCCAACACCTGTTCTGATTTTTTGGCCACCCAGAAGTATATATTCTTATCCTACCCGGATTCGGCATTATTTCAAGCATCATCACTTTCTACACCGGAAAGAAAAATACATTTGGGTACACAAGCATAATTTGAGCAATGATATCCATCGCAATCCTAGGTTTTGTAGTATGAGCACATCACATATTTACAGTTGGCCTAGATATTGACAGTCGAGCCTATTTCACAGCCGCAACAATAATCATCGCAATTCCAACCGGAATTAAAGTATTTGGCTGACTCGCCACTCTAACAGGCGGAAAAGTCAAATGGCAAACCCCAATCTACTGAGCCCTAGGGTTCATCTTCCTCTTTACCGTTGGAGGAATAACCGGAATCATCCTAGCAAACTCATCACTTGATATCGTCCTACACGATACCTATTATGTTGTAGCACACTTCCACTACGTACTCTCCATGGGAGCCGTTTTTGCCATCATGGGAGGACTAACACACTGATTTCCACTATTCACAGGATACACACTTAATCAAACCATAACAAAAACCCAATTCTGAGTGATATTTATCGGGGTTAACATGACATTCTTCCCACAACATTTTTTAGGCCTGTCTGGCATACCACGACGATACTCAGACTTCCCAGACGCCTTCACTCTGTGAAACACCATCTCATCAATCGGGTCAACTATTTCTATGGTAGCAGTACTAATATCATTATTTATCGTATGAGAAGCGCTCACATACAAGCGGGAACTCCAACCATCACTTGGAAAAAAAACACATGTTGAGTGATTCTACGGAACACCACCCCCATACCACACCCACACAGAACCAACATTCATACTAAACAACTCATACGCCCCTATCCGAAATCTAATCACCTATATAGAATGACCTTGACCCGAGAAGAGACAGAACCTAAACTGTCATCTATTAATTTCAAGTTAATCGCATACATGCTTTCTTCCCAAGAGCCTAGTAAACACCCATTACGTGGCTTTGTCGTAGCCAAATCACAACATTTGTGGCTCTTATATGCCATACGCAGCCCAACTATCACTGCAAGAAGCCACTGGACCTACAATAGAAGAAGTAGTATTCCTACACGACCACGTCCTTCTACTCACATGCCTAATATCACTAGTAATCATAATATTTGCTCTAACAGCAACTACAACAACACTAACCCACAATGATCCAACAGAAGAAGTCGAACAACTTGAAGCAGCCTGAACCGCCGCCCCAATTATAATTCTAATTTTAACAGCCCTACCATCAGTCCGATCCCTCTACCTAATAGAAGAGGTGTTTGACCCATACCTCACAATTAAAGCTACTGGGCACCAGTGGTATTGAAATTACGAATACTCGGACGAAACTCAAATCTCATTCGACTCATACATAATCCAAACTGAAGACCTACAAAGCGGATCCCCACGATTATTAGAGGTTGACCACCGCATGACTATACCCGCTAACCTACAAGCCCGAATTATTGTTACCGCAGAAGACGTCCTTCACTCCTGAGCAGTTCCCTCACTCGGAGTTAAAGTAGACGCTGTGCCAGGACGATTAAACCAAATCCCCCTTGCCACATCCCGGACTGGAGTATACTTCGGCCAATGCTCAGAAATCTGCGGAGCAAATCACAGTTTTATGCCCATTGCAGTAGAAGCTATCCCACTACACCACTTCGAACAATGACTTACCTCAGAACAGTCATTGAGAAGCTTCTATAGCATTAACCTTTTAAGTTAAAGAAGAAATCCTATTTCCTCAGTGAAATGCCACAACTCGACACAATCTTCATTCTTGCAGTCTTCACATGAGCCTGATCCGTACTATGTCTAACCATAAAAAAAATTAGCTCCATCCTTATGACATCTGGACCAAAAAAACACTCCAACATTAAAAAAATAAAACAATCACCAGCCCTGCCATGAACATAAATATATTTGAACAGTTTTCAAGCCCAGAACTACTATTTGTACCTACCACCCTCCTATCTATACTAATCCCAATCATATTAATCCACCACAAACCCAAACTACTAGGAAATCGAATAACAATCGCTATCTCTGTGTTTACAAAAACAGTCCTACTCAATATAACTAATCAACTTAACCTCGACGGACAAAAATGATGTCGCATTCTAATCAGCCTTTTGATTGTTATCCTACTGTCCAACCTCACAGGACTTCTTCCCTACACATTCACGACCACCTCTCAACTATCAATAAACATAGCCATAGCAGGCCCCCTCTGATTAGCCACAATCCTCGTTGGAATTACAAAAAAACCAACCATCACCCTAGCCCACATACTACCAGAAGGATCCCCAACCGCACTAATCCCATTTATAATCATAATCGAAACCATCAGCATGCTTATACGACCCCTAGCCTTAGGAGTACGACTCACAGCCAACATTACAGCCGGCCACCTACTCATGACCATGGTGAGCTTAGCCACCTTCAACCTTATTAATACCCACATCACCCTAAGTATACTCACATGGGCTCTCCTCCTTATACTCACCCTTCTAGAACTAGCAGTCGCCTGCATCCAAGCCTATGTGTTTGTCCTACTAGTCATCTTATACCTACAAGAAAACACATAATGACCCACCAACTCCACCAATATCATCTAGTTGACCCAAGCCCATGGCCCCTGACGGGGGCCATGGGCTCGCTCCTCCTAGCCTCAGGACTAGCCATTTGATTCCACACAAACACAACAACTGTACTGAAAATTGGCCTAATAACAATCGCACTTACAATAATCCAATGATGACGTGACGTAGTACGAGAGAGCACCTACCAAGGACACCACACAAACGGAGTACAAAAAAACATACGATATGGCATAATTCTCTTCATCACATCAGAGGTTTTCTTCTTCCTAGGGTTCTTTTGAGCCCTATACCATGTAAGCCTGGTACCAACACCAGAACTGGGGGCAGAATGACCACCCACAGGAATTATCCCACTTAACCCAACAGAAGTCCCACTACTTAACACAGCCGTACTGCTCTCATCAGGAGCAACCATCACATGATCACATTACACAATAATAGCCGGCAATAAAAAAGAAGCCACGTACGCCCTCATTACAACCATTATCCTAGGAGTCTACTTTACAGCCCTACAAGCATCAGAATATATAGAAACCCCATTCACCATTTCAGACAGCGTATATGGCTCACTATTCTTTGTAGCCACAGGATTTCACGGACTTCACGTGATAATCGGAACATCCTTCCTATTAATCTGCCTTTTACGCCTTGCACTACACCACTTCACAACAACCCACCACTTCGGGTACGAAGCAGCAATCTGATATTGACACTTCGTAGACATCGTGTGACTATTCCTATACATTTCAGTGTATTGATGAGGCTCGTATTTCTTTAGTATATTGTACAAATGCCTTCCAAGCATTAAGTCCCAACAGGGAAGAAATAATCAACCTAATCACACTTATCCTAATAGCCACCCTAGCAGCAACACTCCTATACACAATTAACATCAACATTATTACAAAACCAGACATTAACAAACTCTCACCCTATGAGTGCGGATTCGACCCATTAGGAGACGCTCGCACCCCCATCTCTATCCAATTTTTCCTAATCGCTATTCTATTTATCCTTTTTGACCTAGAAATCATTCTTCTACTTCCAATCCCATGAAGCATAAACACCAACCCACCCACCACTACCACCACACTAACCACCGCCCTTCTAACAATCCTCACACTAGGACTTCTGTACGAATGACTCCAAGGGGGCCTAGAATGAACAGAATACTGAGGTAGTCTAACCAGACATCTGATTTCGACTCAGAAGAACTTATACTATAAGCCTCAGTAATGGAACTAACTAAAACTACCCTATGCCTGGCTTTTACAATCACAATCATGAGCCTATCAACACAACAAAAGCATCTAATACTAGCCCTTATGTGCGTAGAAACAATAATACTCATCATGTTTACAATATTAGTCATATTTACATCTGCCTCCATGACCATCTCACAAATACCCATGCCGACTATTCTACTTACAATCTCAGTGTGCGGAGCAGCCGTCGGTCTAAGCCTAGTAGTTGCAATCACACGAACTCACGGCAATGACTTCCTAAAAAACCTAAGCCTACTATAATGCTCAAAATCATCTTCACAACCCTAATACTAATCCCAACAACCCTGTTACTTAAACCAAAAACACTATACACAACAACAACCTCCTACGCATTTTTACTAGCCCTGATAAGCATAACCTACATAGAACCTAAATCCAACACACACCTTTACCTTGACCACGTATCAGCCCCACTGTTTACACTATCATACTGACTTCTCCCCCTAACTATTATTGCCAGCCAAAATGCATTAAAAAAAGAACCCGTACAACGACAACGCACACTATTAGCAACCCTCACCCTACTTCAAACCACAATCGCCCTTACATTTACAGCCTCCAACCTAACCCTGATATACATTATATTTGAGGCAACCCTAATCCCAACATTAATTATCATCACACGATGAGGCCAACAAGCCGAACGACTAACCGCAGGAACATACTTTATACTATATACCCTTACAACATCTATACCACTACTAATAACAACCCTATCCCTCAACAACATGTCTAATACCCCAACACTCTTCATACAAACAACACAACCACTGGGCCAATTGACAGAACTCCTACTATGACTAGGCTGCCTCACCGCCTTCCTAGCAAAAATACCAATCTATGGACTCCATCTTTGACTACCAAAAGCACACGTAGAGGCCCCCATCGCAGGATCAATAGTACTAGCAGCAATCCTATTAAAACTGGGGGGCTATGGTATTATCCGAATAACACAAACCCTCCCAACAATAAAAACGGACACATTCCTGCCATTTATTGTTCTTGCCCTCTGAGGGGCAACACTGGCTAACCTTACCTGCTTACAACAAACAGATCTAAAATCCTTAATCGCATATTCATCCATCAGCCACATAGGCCTAGTTATTTCCGCCATTATAATCCAAACACAATGAAGCCTATCAGGAACCATAGCCCTAATAATCGCCCACGGATTTACCTCATCAGCACTCTTCTGCCTAGCCAATACTTCCTATGAACGAACAAAAACCCGAATTATAATCCTCACACGAGGACTACACAATATCCTTCCCATAATAACCACCTGGTGGCTGCTAATTAACCTAATAAACATTGCCACCCCCCCAAGCATAAACTTCACAGGCGAATTATTAATCGCCTCCTCCCTATTCAACTGGTGCCCCACAACAATTATTATATTTGGCCTATCAATACTAATCACAGCATCCTACTCCCTTCACATATTCCTATCAACACAAATAAACCCCCCACTATCAAACACCCCCATTCAACCCACACACTCACGAGAACACCTACTTATACTACTCCACACCCTGCCACTTATACTAATCTCATTGAAGCCCGAACTGGTAATCTAGTGTGTGTAATTTAAATAAAATATCAAGCTGTGACCATGACAATAGGAACCCATCCTCACACACCAGAGGGCGCAATAAGACCTGCTAACTCTTAAACCCGGAAATAACAGCCGGCCCCCTCTACCAAAGGATAATAGTATTCCACTGGTCTTAGGCACCAAAATCCTTGGTGCAAATCCAAGTGGTAGAATATGAACTTAATAGCCCCAACAATCGTCCTAACAGTATTCATCTCCCTACTAATATCAATCACCACTAAACCCACACCAAACAATAAAATCAAAAACAATTTAATACTACTATTTATCATCAGCCTAATCCCAATCAACCCACTATTGAACAACAACCACACACTCACCCTTTCATCCCCACCACTTATTTCAACTACAACAGAAAACATCAACATTTCAATCACACTGGGAGCACTCCCATATCTACTATTTACAGGCGGCCGCGAATTCACTAGTGATTCATGATCCATTATAGAATTCTCAACCTGATATATATCAACTGACCCAAAAACAGATAAATTCCTCAAATACCTACTAGCATTTCTTATCGCTATACTAACAATTATTACAGCAAACAACATATATCAACTCTTCATTGGGTGGGAGGGCGTAGGAATTATGTCTTTCCTACTAATCGGTTGATGAAATGGACGCCCAGACGCTAATACAGCAGCACTACAAGCTATTATCTACAACCGGATCGGAGACATCGGCCTGATTATAACAACAGCTTGACTATTAACCTCCTCCTCAATCAATCTACAAGAACTTCTCTCCCAGTATGAAACACCACACACCATCCCCATACTTGGACTATTAGCCGCAGCCACAGGAAAATCCGCACAATTCGGCCTACACCCCTGACTTCCATCAGCCATAGAAGGACCAACCCCCGTGTCAGCCCTACTACACTCCAGCACTATGGTTGTAGCCGGGATCTTCCTATTAATTCGACTCCACCCAATACTCTCTAACAGCAAAAACATAACAACCGCCTGCCTCATCTTAGGGGCAACAACAACCATATTCGCGGCCATAGCAGCAACCACACACACAGATATCAAAAAAATCATTGCACTATCGACCACAAGCCAACTAGGACTAATAATAACAATAATCGGCCTAAACCAACCCTCCTTGGCCTTTTTACACATAACCACACACTCATTCTTCAAAGCCCTTCTATTCTTATGCTCTGGGTCCTTCATCCACAACCTCAACAACGAACAAGATGTACGAAAAATAGGGGGCCTACTAAAAACCACCCCAATAACCGCTTCTTTCCTAACCATCGCCAGCCTCTCACTTATTGGAACACCATTCCTATCCGGCTTTTACTCAAAAGATACCATCATTGAGACAATAACAAACTCCTACACCAACTCTTGAACCCTTACAATCACACTAATCGCTACCATCCTATCTGCCTCATACAGCACAAAAATCATACTATCTACACTCACAGATTACCCCCGCATAAACCACAGCACAAGTAAAGAGACAAAAACCATTATCAACCCCCTATCCCGACTAATAACCATATCAATTCTAGCAGGTACTATAACAAAAATCTCAACACTACAAACTACAACAACAATTACAATACCAAAAACCATCAAACTAATGGCGCTTATCGCCACCCTAACAGGAGTTTTTCTATACAAAGATTTAACTCACACAACTAATTACTCAAAACCACAAAACCCCAATACATTCAACCTATTCTTTAACCAACTAGCCTTTTTCAACATCCCACATCGAACCACAACAATAAATACACTAATAACTAGCCAAAAAACCTCAACAGAACTGATCGACCTGTGGGCCCTAGAAATCTGAGGGCCAAAAGGTCTAACAAACACACTCACCCCCACAATCCACCTGTCGACACAACAGAAAAACATAATTAAAAACTATATAACCACCTTCACCGTAACCGCCATTATCTACTTAACCATCACACAAGCCTAAAAGGCCGTAAACCCCCCAAACGAGACCAACTCAAAATAACAAGAATAGAAAATAAAACTACCAACAAACCCCAAGAACAAATAATTAAACCCACACCACCCTCAAAATAAAAAACACCACCCCCATTTACCTCTACACATACCATGTCTTCCAAACCAAAATAAACCAATAAATCACCAACCCCCCCAATAATCGACCACAATAAAAGCACAATGACTACAACAAGCACAAAAACAAAAAAGTAACTATAACCCCCCACCTTATAAACATCCGTCTCATCCTTCTCTACACTTACACAATAACCAAAAACCACAATCAAACCACCCAAGTATACAATATATATCACTAAAGCTGCAAACGTACGACCTAGTATCACCATCAACACACAACAAAAAAAGGAAACACCCATAAGAGAAATTACCCCCTGATAAGGGACAAAAGTAATACCCAACACTACAACCCCGAAAACAAGAAACACCAAAACCAAACTAAGTAAATAATTCATAACTGCCATAATTCTTGCTCTACCGAGACCTGCGGCCCGAAAAACCACTGTTGTAAATCAACTACAAAAATGTCCAACCAACATATACTTTTACTATTTAACCTTCTACCAGTAGGACTAAACATTTCAACCTGATGAAACTTTGGATCTATACTACTAACCTGCTCCGCACTTCAGGTCATTACAGGATTCTTTCTAGCAATCCACTATACTGCTAACATCAACCTAGCCTTCTCATCTATCATCCACATCACACGCGACGTGCCATATGGATGAATTATACAAAACACCCATGCAATCGGAGCATCCATGTTTTTTATCTGCGTTTATATTCACATTGCACGAGGACTTTACTACGGCTCCTATCTTAACAAAGAAGTGTGACTATCCGGAACCACCCTACTAATCATCCTAATAGCCACAGCCTTCTTCGGCTATGTCCTCCCATGAGGACAAATATCATTCTGGGCAGCAACAGTAATCACAAACCTACTAACCGCCGTACCATACCTTGGAAACAGCCTTACAACTTGACTCTGAGGCGGATTCTCAATTAATGACCCAACCCTAACACGATTCTTTGCCTTACACTTTATCCTTCCTTTTGCCATCATCTCACTATCTTCCGTACACATCGTACTACTACACACCGAAGGCTCAAGCAACCCTCTGGGAACAAACTCAGACATTGACAAAATCCCATTCCACCCATACCACTCACATAAAGACATACTACTACTAACCATTATACTATCTGCACTACTCATCATCCTATCATTCACCCCAGACATGTTCAACGACCCAGAAAACTTCTCAAAAGCAAACCCACTAGTAACACCACAACACATTAAACCAGAATGATATTTTCTATTTGCATATGGAATCCTTCGATCTATCCCCAACAAACTCGGAGGAACAATCGCCCTAGTATTATCAGTCACCATCCTATTTTCAATGCCGTTCACCCACACCTCCAATGTACGATCAATAACCTTCCGTCCCCTAGCACAACTTACATTTTGAGTACTAATCGCTACTTTTATTATAATTACCTGATCAGCCACAAAACCAGTAGAAACACCATTCACCACAATTGGCCAAATCACTTCCATTTTATACTTCACATTCTTCATAATCACCCCAGTACTGGGATGATCAGAAAACAAACTCTCAACAACCAATACTTGCTCAAGTAGCTTACCATTAAAGCATTGTTTTTGTAAACCAAAGCCGGACACCAGTCCCTAGAGCATTCAAAGAGAGAACTCCATCTCTAGCCCCCAAAGCCAGTATTTTAATTTAAACTACTCTTTGAAAAAAATAGGCCGGTAGGACCCCCCCCCTACCCCCCCCTATTGACCCCCCACGGTTATAATGTCCTTGACTACATTATAGCCTTTATTTTGCTATGTATAATCATACATTAATGGCTTGCCCCATTCATATAAGCTCGTAGCCTCTAATCATTATCTGTTGAGTCAATTTGCCTAATGGACATACCTGTTCTCCCTCATTTTTTATCGTTCCATTCATATGTAAGGGTACCTATTCTTGGTAACCATGAATATCCCGTTCCAGATGGGGTCCCATGCCCTAGCCCAGCACGTGAAATCCTCTATCCTTCCTTCATAGATACACAGTCCTGCGTTTCACGGACATAGATCGTAACTCCTCCCGATATGCCTTTTAAGAGACCACTGGTTACACCTTCAAGATCATCTCAACGGCCCGGAACCATCCCTCCCTACTTGCTTTTTAAGAGGCCCTTGGTCGCACCCTTTATATCGGTACATTCACCCTCATGTTCTTATCACGTATGCCAGTTCCACCCCTGGTAGCTCTTTTTTTCTCTACCTTTCACCTGACACCCATATATGCCCGTTACCGTCACCCCTCTCCGGGGTAGACCATTAGTCCAGGTGGAGCTATGTTCTTGGTCTAGCACTTTCTCCTATAGGGATACATCTCTTAATGCTTGTTATACATACTTTACCACATTCCCAAAAATTCCATTATTTTTTATTATAAAAATCCCGCTGTAAGCACAATTTTTTACCCGTTTTTTTTAATTTTTACCAAAATCAATACCACTTTTCTATACTAAAAATACAAACCCGAAATAAAACAACTTTTTTTTATCCATGACATGTTATTTTTAATTTCCGTGAGAAAAAAACAAACATTATAAAAAACGCCCACCCAATTTTAACATCCGGGAAAAGAGCTTCTTCTCTCGGAGGCCTCGATTCATCGGGGCCAAGGGCCGAAATTAACACAGCCAAATAAATCTTTATTTTTAACCCTCTCCGAAATTTTTATACAGTTT